TTAAAATCCCTAAAAATTGAAGAATTACAAATCAATGTACAAAAAGAACTTAAAAATGTACAAAAAGAACTAAATTGTGTGAACCGAAAACTAAAGATCACTATTACACGAATTGGAAACCCTTATGGGCACCCTAATATCCTTGCAAAATTTATAGCTGGACAATTAAAAAATAGAGTCTCATTTCGTAAAGCAATGAAAAAAGCTATTAAACTAACTCAAGGGGCGGGTACCGACGGAGTTAAAATACAAATTGCAGGACGTATCGACGGAAAAGACATTGCGCGTGTCGAATGGATCAGAGAGGGTAGGGTCCCTCTACATAACGTTCGAGCTAACATTGATTATTATTCTTCCACGGTTCGGACTATTTATGGGATATTAGGCATCAAAATTTGGAAATTTGTAAACGAAAAAAGCTAAGCTTTTACTTATCTTTTTCTTTTTCGTTGTATCTGATGATAAAAAAATAAACAATTTGAATTTTATAAGATTTAATAAAGACTTGATTAACGATTTGAGAAAATTGCTATGCTTAGTGTGTGACTCGTTGGTTTTTGAGTGGTTAGGATTCAACAAAGACGGTCCATAACCATAGTATGAATTACTAACTATAGAACTAATAACCAACTCATCGCCTCGCTTTATCTAGATCTAAAAAAAAAGTCAAGATATTAAGTAAGAATAGAAAATCTTGGTGATTTTTTTATAGCAACTGAAACCCTTTTTGAATAAAAAAAAAAGCTATTCTGATTATGAGTTGTGAAGCAATAAAAAAAAAATAGGCGGATAATTCAAAGGATGAAAGAAAGAGAACAAACAAATATAAATGATATACGATTCCAATATAATATGTAGGGTCTCTGAGTCATCTCATAACTCATAAAAGTTAATGTAAAAAAGTAGCAATTCTAATTGATCCATAATCTTATGAATAGATTAATAGAACAAAAAAAGAAAAATAAAGAGCCCCGAGTCAATAAAAACTGAGAAGATTGACTCAAGAAAAAATTGCATTTGGGACTCCATTGTAAAATTAAGACCTAATCATTAATCGAGAAGCGGTGGGAACGACGGAACCTGTGAAAACATAAGATTCTAAAAAAAAAAAACGAATCCTAATGGTTCATTAGGTAGGATGGCGGAATAAACCAAAGAACAATCCATTTTGAAGGGTAATGGGCTAACCCTACATCTGAAATAGATATTGAAAGAATTAATATTCGCCCGCGAAATATTTTTATTTTATTCAATTTTAAAATTTTGGCCAATCCAATATGTCAATATAATAATAAATAATACAGAGGCAAAACAAAATAAGGATTCGTTAGAACATTATACGAAAAGAGAATTCTCTATTTATATAGCAAGAAGCATCTAAAATAGAAATAGAATAGATGTTTATTTATATACCAAAATAAGATATAAAAATTCCCAATAGCCCATAGATTAGATGAAATATTAATAAATCCCACAATTCAATATGTTATTCATTATATATGTATATCATTTTTGAATCGTTTCATTCGCGAGGAGCTAGATGAGAAGAAACTCTCACGTCCAGTTCTGTAGTAGAGATGGGATTGAAAAAGAACCATCAACTATAACCCTAAAAGAACCAGATTCCGCAAACAACATAGAGGACGGATGAAAGGAATATCTTATCGGTGTAATCATATTTGCTTTGGCCGATATGCTCTTCAAGCGCTTGAACCCGCTTGGATTACATCTAGACAAATAGAAGCGGGGAGGCGAGCAATGGCACGAAATGCCCGCCGCGGCGACAAAATTTGGGTACGCATATTTCCAGACAAACCAGTTACCCTAAGACCTACCGAAACACGTATGGGTTCGGGAAAAGGATCTCCCGAATATTGGATAGCTGTCGTTAAACCAGGTAGAATAATTTATGAAATGGGCGGAGTCCCGGAAAATATAGCCAGAAAAGCTATTTCAATAGCGGCATCCAAAATGCCTATACGAACTCAATTTCTTTTTTCGGGATAATAAAAAGAATTAGAACCAAGGAAAGGGTTCCTTGGGATTAAAAAAAAAACAATTGCAATTGTAGATTTTTTTGACAATAAATATCTCTTTTATTTTTACCCCGCCCTTATGCACTGAAAGAAGAGAAAAAAAAATGATATGATTCAACCTCAAACCCATTTGAATGTAGCGGATAATAGCGGGGCACGGGAATTAATGTGTATTCGAATCCTAGGAGCTAGTAATCGGCGCTATGCTTATATTGGTGACGTTATTGTTGCGGTAATTAAGAAAGCATTACCGAATACACCTTTAGAAAGATCGGAAGTTATCAGAGCTGTAATTGTACGTACTTGTAAAGAACTCAAACGTACAGATGGTATGATAATACGATATGATGATAATGCTGCGGTTGTGATTGATCAAGAAGGAAAGCCAAAGGGAACTCGAATTTTTGGTGCGATTGCCTACGAATTGAGGCAGTTAAATTTCACTAAAATAGTCTCATTAGCACCCGAGGTATTATAAGACAAGACCATGATAGAATTATAGTATTTGAATAAAATAGATTAATTAATAGATTGTGTCTCATGCATATGCCTTTTTGAAAAAAAAAAATAGATAAATAATAGAACTTAAATAGTATAGTTAAATATATTTAACTATAAATAGAACGGAGGAGGGCATGTTGATTATATCAAAATTGGGGGGAAAGAATCTTTTTAGTTTATCATGGGTAAGGACACTGTCGCTAACATAATAACCTCTATACGAAATGCTGATATGAATAGAAAGGGAATGGTTCAAATATCCTCTACTAGCATTAACGAAAACATCGTTAAAATACTTTTACGAGAAGGTTTTATTAAAAACGTGAGGAAATACTGTGAAAATGACAAATCTTTTTTGGTTTTAACTCTACGACATAGAAGAAAAAGGAAGGGATCATATAAAACCATTTTGAATTTAAAACAAATCAGTAGAACAGGTCTACGAATCTATTCTAATTATCAACGAATTCCTAGAATTTTAGGTGGGGTAGGAATTGTAATTCTTTCTACTTCTCAAGGTATAATGACAGACCGAGAGGCTCGATCAGAAGGAATCGGCGGCGAAGTTTTGTGTTATATATGGTAATTTTTCTGATATCCGAATTATATGAGGAACTTCCATACCTATTTGTTTTGGAAAAAAAGAAAGAAAAAAGAAAGCGGGTTTCAAATATTATATCCCTTCCGCATTAGTTAATATGTCAAAAGGTTTAAACTGGAATAAAAGAACAAAAAATGGATTCATGATTCATGAGGGTTTCATTACTAAACCACTTCCAGACGGTATTCTCCGAGTTCGTTTAGAGAATGACGATATTTCTGGGTTCTATTTTAAGAAGAATTCGACGTAGTCTTTTTTTTTTTTTTATACTACCCGGAAATGAGATAAAGTCAAACGTGAAATAAGTCATTTTGATTCTATCAGAGGACTTATAATTTCTATTTATAGACTCCGAACCAAAGATTCGAATGATTCGGTAGTTTTTTCAACCCCTATATTCCTTTTATTTTATGGGGATACAATTCGAGGTTCAAAATCTCCAGAAGATTTATTCTCTTCCAATAAATAGATTCGTTAAGGAATGATAAATATGAAAAAAAGGGCCTCTGTTCGTAAAATTTGTGAAAAATGTCGCTTAATCCGTAGGCGGGGGCGGATTATAGTAAATTGTTCCAATCCAAGACATAAACAAAGACAGGGATAATCTTTATTCCCAAAACAAAAGAGGAGGGGGCTCGCCAAAAAAAAAGATATTAGAACATTATCATAATATTATTAAAATATTGAATTCTAATAATATTAAAGCTCTAATCTATCTAATCTAATAATATTAATAAAGTATAATATTAGAAAGCATAAATTCCATTAGAAAGCATAAATTAGAAATGATCCTTTTTGACATGAGACATGAAATGGATATATCCATATATCTCTAACTTATCTATTTATGAGATAATAAAATATGGCAAAACTTATACCAAAAAGACCAAGATTTTTAACAAGACCGAGATTTGGTTCACGTAGGAATAAACGTATTGGTTCGCGTAAGACCGGGCTTAGAATACGAAAGATAGTTATTCATGTTCAAGCTAGTTTAAACAATACCATTGTGACTGTTACAGATATACGAGGTCGCGTGATTTCTTGCTCCTCTGCCGGTACTTGTGGATTCAAAGGTCCAAGAAAGGGAACACCATTTGCTGCTCAAACCGCAGCAATAAATGCTATTCGGACATTAGCAAATCCAAATATGCAACAAGCGGAAGTCTTGATAAAGGGTCCCGGTCCCGGAAGAGATGCAGCATTAAGAGCTATTTGTCAAAGTGGAATACTATTAAGTTTCATAAGGGATGTAACCCCTATGCCACATAATGGCTGTAGACCCCCTAAAAGAAGACGTGTGTAAAAAGCAAGATTGAAAAGATTTGATTTCAAGAGAAATAAATAATTCAAGAATTAAAAAAAAGTAAACGGATTACTATGGTTCAAAAGAAAGTCAGAATATCTACTCGAACAATACAGTGGAAGTGTGTTGAATCAAGAGCAGACGGTAAGCGTCTTTATTATGGGCGCTTTATTCTTTCTCCCCTTATGAAAGGCCAAGCTGATACAATCGGCATTGCGATCCGAAGAGCCTTGCTCGGAGAAATAGAGGGTACATGTATCACACGTGCAAAATCTGAGAAAGTACTACATGAATATTCTACCATAGTAGGTATTCAAGAATCAGTACATGAGATTTTAATGAATTTGAAAGAAATTGTATTGAGAAGTAATCTATATGGAACTCGGGACGCATCCATTTGTGTCAAAGGTCCTGGATATGTAACTGCTCAAGATATCATTTTACCACCTTCTGTGGAAATCGTTGATAATACACAGTATATAGCTAACCTAACGGAACCCATTAATTTGTGTATGGGATTACAAATTGAAAGAGATCAAGGATATCGTATAAAAAC